TTTGGTCTCATTCAATAGATTAAATGAATAAAACCGCTCTACTATTTAATCTAATGAGTTCAAATTAAAATTTAAGTAAATTTAATTTTAATTAATTTTAATTAAAGTAGAAGGGGGCGTATTCTAGGTTCTAAGGTCACTTAAAAAAAAGAATAAAACAACTTATTTTCAAATTTTTACATATTCTATTCATTCAAAAAAAGTTATATGTTTTGACTGAAGTTAGATAATATAGTTCTTTTTTTTTTTTTTCTTAAAGAGTTTTTCAATGAATCAGTTACGTGAATTCTGAATCCTGAGATGGTGCAGATGCCAAAGACGATGAATTGCCTTCTTTTTCTCTATTTTTGTTCATACCACCTATAATGATTGATAATTCACAAATTTTCAATTGAATTTTTTGATTCTTGTAACTAGTATTTTTATCTATCTCTATCTCTTAAAAATTTTTTTTTATTGAAACTTAGGGAAGTACTTTAGAAACATATGTATAAAAAAACATATTTTATTGAGTCCCTTCATGCCTACTATAACTAGTTATTTCGGTTTTCTACTAGCAGCTTTAACTATAACCTCGGTTCTATTTATTGGTCTAAGCAAAATACGACTTATTTGAAATTAATTGAATGAAGATTTTTTTATAAAAAGGAGTTCTGTGGTATTTCATATGTTCGATAGTTCCCTACCGGGTTAATTACCCAATTTTGGTTATTGAGATTCATCGGCAATACAGATTAAGAGCTAGGAATAGCTAGTACCTCTCTTTTCTCCCTTTAAAAAATTAAAATAAAAGAAAATTGAAATGATTGAAGTTTTTTTATTTGGAATCGTCTTAGGTCTAATTCCTATTACTTTGGCTGGATTATTCGTAACTGCTTATTTACAATACAGGCGTGGTGATCAGTTGGACTTTTGATTAATTAACATCTCTTTTTTTACTGACCTCCTTCTTGCTTTCATATGCGGGAGGTCTAATTCAGATTGCTGCTCAATTATTTGCGAACAGTGGAGTTTTGACACAATCTAATAAACAAGAGTGAAATCACGCTCTGTAGGATTTGAACCTACGACATTGGGTTTTGGAGACCCACGTTCTACCGAACTGAACTAAGAGCGCTTTTCTTGTTTTTTCTAAAAAACGAAAAGTCTATAAACTATAAAGAGGACATTCTTTAACCCGAATAGATTTTGTACGTATATACTATATCATAGTATATCATAAATTTCAGAATTATATGTATGTCCAATTTTATTAAAAAAAGATAGATCTAAAATAGATCCCTGGTTACTGCTCAGAAGAGCAGTAATAGGTAGGGATGACAGGATTTGAACCCGTGACATTTTGTACCCAAAACAAACGCGCTACCAAGCTGCGCTACATCCCTTTCAATTGGTTTACAGTGTCATTGTAGAGAATTCCTGCCTTGTTTTCCACATCCTTCTTCTTTTTTTTTGGTATATCAAATTAATTTCTTCTTTTTTTTTTGTCTCATATCAGATAACAAACATATAATTAAAAAATTACTTTTTTTACGAAAATTCTATCAATTTAAATTTTACATAAAAGGCGTTTCCATTTGAAAATGGAATCTATAAGATTGTTCTAGTAGACAATATTTCAATTCTAATTTTGAAAATGGGGGGGTTACGTATACAAGAACTTCGTAACTACATGTACATCTGTAGTTATATATATTACTATATATAATGTAATACAATAAAGAAGAAAGAAGGAGGATTTCAAATGCGAGATCTAAAAACATATCTTTCCGTAGCGCCGGTACTAAGTACTCTATGGTTCGTTTCACTAGCAGGTTTATTAATAGAGATTAATCGTTTATTTCCAGATGCATTAACATTTCCCTTTTTTTAATTCTAGTTATTAACATCAGAAAGGGTGAAAAAATTAGAGATACAATCAACGATCGGGGACTAATTACCCCCCCACCTTTTTATAATTAATTCTAAAAAAAAATTAGAAAAAAAAAGGTGGGGGCGAAAGGTCATAAAAATGTGGGTTCAGGATTTATTAATAGAACGAAAAAAAGGTGTTGCTAGGGAAATAGTACCCTACGAGATACTTAAAAAAATACTGTACAAAGATTTTAAATATAGTTTTCAAAAAATCATTGTATTGCTTATTATTTTCTTTTTTTTTTTTTTTTATTACTAAATAATATTCATTGCAACAAAATATTTCCGAATTTTTTTTAGTTGACAGCTTCTATTTTTTTGGTTCTTTCTGGATCCTAAAATTAAAATAGAAGATTGGGGTGAATCATAAATCCAAAGGAGGTTTCATGGCCAAGGGTAAAGATGTTCGAGTAACAATTATTTTGGAATGTACCTGTTGTGTTCGAAATGACATTAAGAAAGAATCGGCGGGAATTTCCAGATATATTACTCAAAAAAATCGGCATAACACCCCTAGTCGATTGGAATTGAGAAAATTCTGTCCCTATTGTTATAAACATACAATTCACGGGGAAATCAAGAAATAGATAAAATTGAGTGCTTGTATGTCAACTGTTATTTTAAGAACAGGAATAATGATAGTATCTATATATATATATATTACATATATATAAATATAAACAAATAAATCAATAGAAATAAATCTAATCCTATATTCTTAATTCTATATAGAAACTCTATCCTATATAGAATAGAAATCGTTTTTATTTTGATCCGATCAAAATAGGATTTTAGAGATAAGGAATAAAAAAATTATGAATAAATCTAAGCGACTTTTTACTAAATCCAAGCGATCTTTTCGTAGGCGTTTGCCCCCGATCCAATCGGGGGATCGAATAGATTATAGAAACATGAGTTTAATTAGTCGATTTATTAGTGAACAAGGAAAAATATTATCTAGACGGGTGAATAGAGTGACTTTAAAACAACAACGATTAATTACTATTGCTATAAAACAAGCTCGTATTTTATCTTTGTTACCTTTTCTTAATAATCAGAAACAATTTGAAAGAAGTGAGTCGACCCCTAGAACTACTAGCCTTAGAACCAGAAAAAAATAGACTTATTCTTCAATTGAAGAACAATTCCAATCTTAAGGAATTAAAAAAGAGATTAATATTTTGTTCGAAAAATCCAATCAAGAAGCAAAATTTGATTGTTACGTCTGTGTCTGTCATAAAAAAAAAAAAAGAAAAGAATCGTCGAAAAAAAAAAATAAAAACTCTTTTTTTAGCGACTATATACCCTCCTTTTTTTTATAATACTAATTTCTACTCTACCTTCCCGAACTCATTCTCCTTAGAACTCTATTTCAAATATTTTAGTGGGTTTCCTCCAACCCCCTTATTTTTTGATCTCATTCGAAATCGTATAAAGACAACTCCTATTTAATAGAGCTATTTGTGCAAGTATTTTCCGATTAAGAAGTAATTGCTTCTTGTACAGATTGTGTATGAATCGGTTATAACTATAGAATACCCCCGTTTCGTGAATTACGGCATTTATTCGAGTGATCCATAAACGACGAAAATCTCTTTTTCTTTTACCCCTATCCCGATGAGCCGAAACTAAAGCTCTTATTCTCTGTTGAGTCATAGTTCGTGTAAGTCGTGAATGAGCCCCTCGAAAGCTTGATGCAAATAAACGAAGTTTTGTTCTGCGCCTCCGAGCTATATATCCGCGTTTAATTCTAGTCATTGAATAAATCAAACTTTGATGAATAACTAATTCTTTTTTTTAGTTATTCTTTTCACCTTTACTAGTCTATTAATAATCACACGAATTATTCCAATGTATAAAAAAAAATTCCAATGGCTTTTGCTACTCTAACCTTCCCCACCACTATTTTTTGCTAGGTATTTTCCTTTACTTTGAAAGGAGAAATTGCCTTGATACTTAATATAAAAAATAGAATAACTACAAAAAGTAGTAAATAGAAATGGATAAATAGTGGGTTCCATCGTTTCTATGGTTACTTCTAAAACGGTGAGGTCCTCTCTATACACCGGAGCTCCTTCTTTTAATTAATCAATACTATTGGTAACTTGTACAATTCACATTCTTTGGCTCTACCCCATGAATATTCCAGTAATAGGTCTTTCACATTGAGATCCACTTTATACAGTAACGGTATTTCATTTTAAAAATTGATTTGGTCGTTTACCCTGTTAGTCCGTTCTTTTCTTTCAAGAGTGGAATCTTTTTAATAAAAAATGTAATTTCCCCCGCTTAATGGATAACCATTTGTTATCATTGGGGGTTTTCTAAAAAATGGAGTTGATTGGATTTGCACCAATGTAAACCATAAATAAGTTTCAGACACAATAGAAGATATGAACGATCTATCTTTTTTAAATAATGAATCGAGTTCCTACATTATATTTTATTCAAAGGTACTGGGTACTGATCCTTGATATTTAAAAAAGAATTTCCTTTTTGTGTCTCAGTCTATGATCTAAACGAGTCGCACATACACCCGAGTACATGTTCCTCGTCGCTGAGGGCATCCCCGAAGCGCTGGGGATTTCGTGACATTTCGGATTGGCTGTCTTGTATTTCTAATAAGTTGTTTAATGGTTGGCATACGGAATCATATAAATAATGGGCTGGTTTAGATTGGTTCTAACCGGCTAATTCTGAATTACTTCTCTTCAAGATTCTCTTCAATATAAAAAAATATATTGAAGAGAATATGAAACTACACCTTTAATCTAAAAAGATATAAAATTAGAAATTGTAGATTTGCATGAAATCGCTCCTTTTTTTTATTGAACCGCTACAAGATCAACAATTCCATGAGCTTGGGCTTCTGTTGCTGACATAAAAACATCCCTTTCCATGTCTTCGGATACAACCCATATAGGTTTGCCCGTTCTTTGTACATAAACCCTTGTGATGGTTTCGCGAAGTTTTAGTAGTTCTTCCGCTTCCAAGATAAATTCTCCCGTTTGTGCCTCATAAAACGAACTAGCGGGTTGATGGATCATTACCCTGATGATATAATAGAAAAGGTTCTTCTATTTCGCAGAACGAGGCGAGATAACAAAAAAAGCAGAGAAAATTGAAAAACCGTACAGGCTGTTTTTGTGCATTGCATACGGCTCCACAATGGAATTTACGTTTTTTTGACCTTTCTTTTCGGCGAACGAAAACAAAATATAGGTTGTATTATACGCAGATCCATAAATGATCCAATTACCATCCTTCTTTTTTGTAGGAGTTAAAAAAATACTATGATGGTTCCGTTGCTTTATATATCATTTTTTTGATTCGTCTATGATTCAGCAATCCCAAAGTGTCTTTTTTAATATAAATTTTGTAAATAGGCTTCCGGTGTGAAAACAAAGTTTGTGACGCTGAGATGCGCCCGAATAGGTAAGATATCGTTTGAAATACCCCTTCCTTATCTCATACTACTCTTTCAATATATAATCTAATTTATTTTTTTTTTATCTCAAAAATTTCATATCGAATTCGAAGTGCCATGCTATTATTACTTAACTAATTCATATTTCCGGTGGCGAAGGCATAGTATTTTTTCTCTAAAATTAAAAAACTCATTGGCGCCAAGCGTGAGGGAATGCTATACGTTTGGTAATTGCTCCTCCGACTAGGATAAAGGATGCTATTGAAGCGGCCAATCCCATGCATATTGTCTGTACATCGGGTCGCACAAATTGCATAGTATCATAAATAGCCATTCCAGATATTACCCATCCGCCAGGAGAGTTTATAAACAAATAAAGATCTTTGGTATCCTTTTCTATACTGAGATATATCATAAGACTAATAAGTTGATTCGAGATTTCGGTATCAACTTCTTGGCCTAAAAAAAATAATCTTTCTCGATAAAGTCGGTTGATTAGGATAAAATTTTATTCCTTAGGAGCCGTACAGGCACCTTTTGATGCATACGGTTCAATAAAAATTGTGAAAAAATCAATGTGTCGATTCCAACTTTCATAGAAGGCTTTTCTTTCTAACTTTTAAGGGAAGGGCTTGCTCCCTTTTTTAAAAGAAAAAAGACGTTTTTGCCCCTTTTATTAGATATTATAATCCTAATAATAAAACGATTGATTAAGCCTGTCAGACTAACTTGATTCATTGATATTTTTTTTTCATCGAGATTCAGTTGAAATGGCGATGGTTTTTTCTTGTTCCTGAACGGGCTTCTTCCTTTTTTTATTCCTTTTTTTAGGTTTATGCTCTACCCCGAGTAAAAGGAAAAATTTGCCCGATTTTTATTTGCACATATAGAACAAATGAACCAAATACCGCGTCTTTTTTTTACTACTCCTTCTTTTTTTTTTCAATTCATTTATTTCACATGTCTTCTGTCAAATAGTCACCAAATTTTGAATTATATTATTTGATTTGATCAACAGTTTTAGATCACCCTGTTTAAATTTTTTGTTTTTTTTAATATAAATTTTTATCATAATTTTGCATATCATAACAAGTAGTAATTATAAAAATATTATATATTAATTATCAATTGGGTTTTTGCTAAACGGAGCCTGGATACTTCATTTTATTAGTCCGATCACGTAAACCATAAAAAATTTTGATAATCTAATATCAATCTAAATACTCCCTGCATTTAATTCCACTTTATTTTTTGCGCTTCGCGTTACAAATTTTTGATAATTAAATCAATCTTTTTGGGCGAAACAGAGGATATCTCGATCGAGGGAGAAAATGGGAAAATCCCATATAGCCCAATATATCTGACAAGTCGCACTATATGTCAACCCAAGATGTATCTCCTTCTCCAGGACTTCGAAAAGGTACTTTTGGAACGCCAATAGGCATGAAATGAAAAAAAGAGAATGAAGTTCTCTATTTCACTTTGATGTGGAAACGTAAGACTGGGGTTTCATTTTTTAATAATATTATCCTTTTTTTTCCTACTTTATTAATCATATTTAAATGAATCATATTTAATACATAAGTTGAATAAGCTAAAATAAAATATAAAATAAAAGTAAAGTAAGAGAGAATGAATAAAAATAAAGGAAGTTTTTTACGAACGGGCTTCTGAATGATGAACAACAATGGCTATCTTGGTTCATATAAAATAGGATTAACCCCCATTGCGTATTGGTACTTATCGGATATAGAATAGATCCGCTTCCCTTTTTTCCTATGAATCGAATTGTTCCATTATTACTAACAGAATAGAACAAATATTAATCCTTTCTCCGAAATAATAACCTAAAAAGGGGGGTCTGTAGCATAGTTTTTTCCAATGCAATAAAGTTACATAGTGTCTTTTTTTCGTTGATAAAGGGGTATTTCCATGGGTTTGCCTTGGTATCGTGTTCATACTGTTGTATTGAATGATCCCGGTCGTTTGCTTTCTGTTCATATAATGCATACCGCTCTGGTTGCTGGTTGGGCCGGTTCGATGGCTCTATATGAATTAGCAGTTTTTGATCCCTCCGACCCTGTTCTTGATCCAATGTGGAGACAAGGTATGTTCGTTATACCTTTTATGACTCGTTTAGGAATAACCAACTCATGGGGCGGTTGGAATATTACAGGAGGGACTATAACGAACCCGGGTCTTTGGAGTTACGAAGGGGTAGCCGCAGCACATATCGTGTTTTCTGGCTTATGCTTCTTGGCATCTATTTGGCATTGGGTATATTGGGATCTAGAAATTTTTTGTGATGAACGTACAGGAAAACCTTCTTTGGATTTGCCTAAGATTTTTGGAATTCATTTATTTCTTTCAGGAGTGGCTTGCTTTGGTTTTGGCGCATTTCATGTAACAGGATTATATGGTCCTGGAATATGGGTATCCGACCCTTATGGACTAACCGGAAAGGTCCAACCCGTAAATCCGGCGTGGGGCGTGGAGGGTTTTGACCCTTTTGTTCCGGGAGGAATAGCCTCTCATCATATTGCAGCAGGGACGTTGGGTATATTAGCGGGTTTATTCCATCTTAGTGTTCGTCCGCCTCAACGTCTATACAAAGGATTACGTATGGGTAATATTGAAACCGTCCTTTCCAGTAGTATTGCTGCTGTCTTTTTTGCAGCTTTTGTTGTTGCTGGAACTATGTGGTATGGTTCTGCAACTACTCCCATCGAATTATTTGGTCCTACTCGTTATCAATGGGATCAGGGATACTTTCAACAAGAAATATATCGAAGAGTTAGTGCTGGACTAGCTGAAAATCAAAGTTTATCAGAAGCTTGGGCTAAAATTCCTGAAAAATTAGCTTTTTATGATTATATTGGTAATAATCCAGCAAAGGGGGGGTTATTCCGAGCGGGTTCAATGGACAATGGGGATGGAATAGCTGTTGGATGGCTAGGACACCCCGTCTTTAGAAATAAAGAAGGGCGTGAACTTTTTGTACGCCGTATGCCTACTTTTTTTGAAACATTTCCGGTTGTTTTGGTAGACGGAGACGGAATTGTTAGAGCCGACGTCCCGTTTAGAAGGGCAGAGTCTAAATATAGTGTCGAACAAGTAGGTGTAACTGTTGAGTTTTATGGTGGTGAACTCAATGGAGTTAGTTATAGTGATCCCGCAACTGTGAAAAAATATGCTAGACGGGCTCAATTGGGTGAGATTTTTGAATTAGATCGTGCTACTTTGAAATCCGATGGTGTTTTTCGTAGCAGTCCAAGAGGTTGGTTTACTTTTGGGCACGCTTCGTTTGCTCTACTTTTCTTCTTTGGACACATTTGGCATGGTGCTAGAACCCTTTTCAGAGATGTTTTTGCTGGTATTGATCCAGATTTGGATGCTCAAGTAGAATTTGGGGCATTCCAAAAACTTGGAGATCCAACTACAAAAAGACAAACAGTCTGATGCAACATTGCTTTTTTTTTTTTCTTTTTCTTATAGTTTCTGTTTGCGATTTTATTTAATAGGTAGGGTACTGTAGGAATCTTGATTTAAATAGCTGCCGTTTCTTTTACTCTTTCTTTATCCGTAGGGATACTCCCAAGTAAACAAAAACAAAACAGGTATGAAAGCTATAATTGTAAACCACGATCAAATTTATGGAAGCATTGGTTTATACATTTCTCTTAGTATCGACTTTAGGGATAATTTTTTTCGCTATTTTTTTTCGGGAACCACCTAAAATTTCAACTAAAAAATGAAATAATTTTTCATTATCTTCATTGACGTAACCAGCCTCCAAATATTTGGAGGCTGGTTACGTCAACTAGTCCCCGTGTTCCTCGAATGGATCTCTTAGTTGTTGAGAGGGTTGCCCAAAGGCAGTATATAGAGCATACCCAGTAAAACTTACAAGTAACCCAGATATAAAGATGGCGACTAGGGTTGCTGTTTCCATTATTATAGAATTGAAAGACCACAATGGATCTATGATAAGATCGTTTATTTACAACGGAATGGTATACAAAGTCAACAGATCGTAATGAATACAAAATAAGATTTATGGCTACACAAACTGTTGAAGATAGTTCTAGATCTGGTCCAAGAAGCACTACTGTAGGGAAGTTATTGAAACCATTGAATTCCGAATATGGTAAAGTAGCTCCTGGATGGGGAACGACCCCTTTGATGGGTGTTGCAATGGCTCTATTTGCAGTATTCCTATCTATTATTTTGGAGATTTATAATTCTTCTGTTCTACTGGATGGAATTTCAGTGAATTAGACTGAGAAGAATCTCGAAGTCCTAGCTTTTAGCTCGATATAAAAAAGTAAATTATGTAGGGCTAAAATTTTTAGCCTATTCTCCTTTGGTAGTTCGACCGCGAAATTTTTTTCTGCATTGTATATTTCCGGAATATGAGTGTGTGACTTGTTAGAATTGACCCTATGGATAGTACAGAGAATGGGGTCTGTCATCTTTATCAAGATGGTTTTACTTCGTCGGATATTCATTCGAGTATCTGGAGCACGAAATAGATCAAATAGATCACAAAGCATTCGAACTATGATTCATACTTAATACTCAGACCTCGTAGCCGGACTTCTTTCCGTTCTATCTTATAAACTTTAATAAATCAAAATATTTTTCTACCTTTAAACTCTT